CAAGCGATCTTTTCGTAGGCGTTTGCCCCCGATTCAATCGGGGGATCGAATTGATTATAGAAACATGAGTTTAATTAGTCGATTTATTAGTGAACAAGGAAAAATATTATCAAGACGTGTGAATAGATTGACCTTGAAACAACAACGATTAATTACTCTTGCTATAAAACAAGCTCGTATTTTATCTTTGTTACCTTTTCTCAATAATGAGAAACAATTTGAAAGAACCGAGTCGACCGCTAGAACTACTGGTTTTAAAGCCCGAAATAAATAGGCTTACTTTTTCTTCACTTGAATCATAATTACAAGAATCTAGATTTGAGTGAATCTAGATTTGAGTATCGTGTCCTAAGAAAAAAATGAATCGGAAAAAAAGAAATCTGTTTTTATTGAATTGAACGTGTTCATTCATTTTGACTACTTTAGTATATTTTCTCATACTAATTTCTACTCTACCTTCCCGGAGTTCATTCTCCGGGTAACTCCATTTAAATTATTCTGGTGGATTCTTTCCAATCTACTTCCTTTATGATTTCGTTCGAAATCATATAAAGACAATTCCTATTTGATATAGCTATTTGTGCAAGTATTTTACGGTTAAGAAGCAACTGTCTCTTGTACAGATCGTGTATTAATCTACTATAACTATAGGATACTCCCCTTTCGCGAATTACTGCGTTTATCCTAGTGATCCACAAACGACGAAAATCTCTCTTTTTCCTATCCCTATCCCGATGAGCCGAAACTAAAGCTCTTATTTTCTGTTGAGTAATAGTTCTAGTAAGCCTTGAATGAGCCCCTCGAAAGCTTGATGCAAATAAACGAATTTTTGTTCTACGTCTCCGAGCTATATATCCCCGTTTAATTCTGGTCATTGAATAAATGAAACTTTGACGAATAACTAATTGATTGCCTTTCTTTCAGTTATTCTTTTCCCCCTTCCTAGTCTATTAATAACAAAACGGATTTTTCCAATGTATAAAATCAAAATTCCAATGGCTTTGGCTACTCTAACCTTCCCGACCACGATTTTTTTTTAGGTATTTCACTGCGAAATAAGACAGAACTAAGAAATTGTATTTTCCTAGGTATCAAAAATATAGTAAATAAAAGAAATAAAAAAAGAAATAGTGGGTTCCTTCGTTTCTATGGTTACTTCTTAAACGGTGAGGTCTTCTCTATACACCGGAGCCTTTACTTTATACTTTAATTTAATATTTAATCAACTAATTGATGTTATTGGGAACTTGTATAGTTCACACGCTTTGGCTCTACCCATGAATTATCCAGTAATAGGTCTTTCACAATCAGATCTACCTATACAGTAACGGTATTTAATTATGAAAGTTTGCTGGGTAGCTGACCCTCTTAGTCCGTTCTTGCCAGATTGGGAGCCTACCTAATCTTTATGTTTTATGCTTTTTAAATAAGATTTCCTCCGCTTAATGGATAACCATTTGTTACCAATGGAGAATTTCTTATCATCTTAAATTCAGGTGATTGGATTTACACCAACGGAAACCATAAACTTCATACACAATAGAGGGATATGGTAGAGTTTTTTTTTTATAATGGATGGAGTTCCTTTTTCCATCCTATCCCATTCACCGGTACTGATCATTGATACTGTAAAAGTAGTTTTCTTGCTTTTTGTGCCAGCTCATGATCTAAACGAGTCGCACATACACCCTAGTACATGTTCCTCGACGCTGAGGGCACCCCCGAAGAGCGGGGGATTTCGTGACATTTCTGATTGGCTGTCTTGTATTTCTAATAAGTTGTTTAATAGTTGGCATGTTGAATCGTATACATAATATGATGGGTTGGTTTAGATTGATCCTAACCGAATGATGGTGAATTACTTCTATTTAATAGAATATTCAATTCGAAGATAAAATCTCAAATCACAGATTTGCGTGAAATCCATGTTCTTTTCCTTGAACCGCTACAAAATCAACAATTCCATAAGCTTGGGCTTCTGTTGCTGACATAAAAATATCTCTTTCCATATCTTCGTGTATAACCCACACGGGTTGGCCCGTTTTTTCTGCATAAACCCTTGTGAGGGTTTCACGCAGTTTCGCCATTTCTATCGCTTCCAGGACAAATTCGCCTACTTGTGCCATATAAAAACCACTATAAGGTTCATGTATCATTACCCTGATGATATAACAAAATAAAAGCTTCCCCTATCTCGCATGATAAAGCAAAGAGAAAAGAAAGATAAAGAATAGAAAAAAGATAGAATTGAACAACCGTACAGGCATCTTTTGTGCATACGGCTCTACAAGAAAATTGACCCCCATTGAAGAAAGAGAAAAATAGAATCTATCAGACTCAGATGGGTAAATAATCAAATTGCCATCCTTCCTTTCGGAGGAATTCAAAAATACTATGATGGCTCCGTTGCTTTATATGTTTATTTTTTCTTTTTTTTGTCTGTGATTCAGCAATCCCAAAGTTTCTTTTTAATCCGATCAAATAAGGAAAAATTATTTTT